GACGTTCCAAAAACGGGTACTATCGGATCGGGTGAATTAGAGAATAGACAGAGGTCCGTTGGCATTTCAGCCTTTCTTCTCCTTTCAGGGCCTATCCGAAAGAGAATCCAGTACCTCTTGGTCCTGAATATCAGAATAGGACGAACGAACCGGCCTCCGCGGATATCTTTGCTTCGGAACAAAACCCTGCAATCAAATAGATTGTCCCAAGGGCGCCATATTCTAGGAGCCCAAGTTATGCTATTGAAAATTCGTTCCTCTAGCAGTTCCGGTTTGACCATTCCGTTCCCTTTTTCAAACTCCACTTCTTTTCATATAGCAATCCCTGATCAAAGAGAGAACAATATCCATTTCAAAACATTTCTAACGGATTCCTTGGTTCGGACCGACGAAGTAATGGCACTCGATTATTATCAACCTGACTGCAATCTTTTTCTGTCGGTAAGGATTGCACCAGAGCACCTTCTACTTCTAATAGGCCATGAACTATAGATAGAGAAGAATCATTCTGAGCGAGTCCATAAGAAGCGACCCACTTTTTTTCATCGGTTCCGGGGGAAGACCAAAGATCTTGCGCGACCGGTCCGCCAGAAAAACTCAAAAGAGAAAGAAGTCTCGTTAATCTCTTCATGCTCGTTCCAAGTTCGAAGTACCCTTTGGCCAAAGAAAAACCCGCTTCCTGACACGATTGCCTCTTTATCTTTATATAGATAGATTCTATGGGGTTATTACTTAGAAGTCTATTTTGTACAAGAGCCCCTCCTATCTGATAGAAAAGGGTCCCATGATCCCGAGCCGGTCTTACCTTGGCTCGCAAACCCCAAGTTTGTCTATGAAGAGCCAATCTAATTGTATTAGTTTCTATAATGGATTTCTTATGTGGAATACTAATGGATAGGGCCTCGTTGCTAAGTGCTACAAGATCTAGTGCACTGGAACTCGTGGTTATGGACCCGAATCCTTTAGTATGGAACATTGTCTTTTCCAAGTAAAAACCCCTAGTATATGAAAGAATGAAAAGGTGCTTTCGTTCTTGTGGAATAAGAAGCCCTCGTACCTTAATGAAAGGAAAATAGGAATTTTTCGTTAGGTATTTGACCAAATAGGATCGTCCAGTTCCTATAGAACCTATCACTAAAATACCCGATAGGGCTAAGCGGAACGAAAAGGGTTTTCCATGAGATGGTAAATGAAAACGATTAGCCCCACACGAGGTTTGGGAATAAGTGATTGTCTGATAATGAGCAAGGAATATACGTCTTTCTGCTAAAGAGGATCTATTAAACTCATAATTCATTAGATCCTTGTTATCAATGTCAACTAGGTATCATAAGTAAATGGATCCCGGTTGTTCAATCCTTTGATAACCAAGGTCATTCTTTGCTAAAGAGAAATGATCACTATGAGTCAGACTCAATAGAATTGGATCCATTCCAAATAGCGAGAATTAGGATTCTTGATCCCTCTCAATCTCTCTTTCAATTCGAGGATCCAGAGAGGTGTTTTCATAGTCATCTCCGAATATTTGCCATCTCCGAATATTTTCGATTTCATTTTTCTATGATATGTCTTTCTATATGAAAATTGGTTATTTACGATGTACGATGATCCCTGTTAAGCATCCATGGCTGAATGGTTAAAGCGCCCAACTCATAATTGGTAAATTTGCGGGTTCAATTCCTGCTGGATGCACGCGAACGGGAACGTTCCATAAGTCTATTGGAACTGGCTCTCTATCCATGGAATCTCATCCATCATCCATACATAACGAATTGGTATGGTATATTCATACCATAACATAAGAACAATAAGAACTCGAATTCTTATCGATACTGGAACTCAGAGCATAGGAGGGAAAGTCGATTTATGGATGGAATCAAATACGCAGTATTTACAGAAAAAAGTCTTCGTTTATTGGGAAAGAATCAATATACTTTTAATGTCGAATCGGGATTCACTAAGACAGAAATAAAGCATTGGGTCGAACTCTTCTTTGGTGTTAAGGTAGTAGCTGTGAATAGCCATCGACTACCCGGAAAGGGTAGAAGAATGGGACCTATTCTGGGACATACAATGCATTACAGACGTATGATCATTACCCTTCAACCGGGTTATTCTATTCCACTTCTAGATAGAGAAAAAAACTAAAGGAGAATACTTAATAATACGGCGAAACATTTATACAAAACACCTATCCCGAGCACACGCAAGGGAACCGTAGACAGGCAAGTGAAATCCAATCCACGAAATAATTTGATCCATGGACGGCACCGTTGTGGTAAAGGTCGTAATTCCAGAGGAATCATTACCGCAAGGCATAGAGGGGGAGGTCATAAGCGCCTATACCGTAAAATCGATTTTCGACGGAATCAAAAAGACATATCTGGTAGAATCGTAACCATAGAATACGACCCTAATCGAAATGCATACATTTGTCTCATACACTATGGGGATGGTGAGAAGAGATATATTTTACATCCCAGAGGGGCTATAATTGGAGATACTATTGTTTCTGGTACAAAAGTTCCTATATCAATGGGAAATGCCCTACCTTTGAGTGCGGTTTGAACTATTGATTTACGTAATTGGAAGTAACCAATTAGGTTTACGACGAAACCTAGAAATCGATCACTGATCCAATTTGACTACCTCTACGGGATAGACCTCAACAGAAAACTGTTGAGTAACGGCAGCAAGTGATTGAGTTCAGTAGTTCCTCATAGAAAATTATTGACTCTAGAGATATGGTAATATGGAGAAGACAAAATTGTTTGAAGCACGCACAGAACCGGAAGCGCCCCTTGTTTCAAAGAGAGGAGGACGGGTTATTCACATTTAATTTGATGGTCAGAGGCGAATTGAAAGCTAAGCAGTGGTAATTAAGACCCCCCGGGGAAAATAGGGATGTCTCCTACGTTACCCATAATATGTGGAAGTATCGACGTAATTTCATAGAGTCATTCGATCTGAATGCTACATGAAGAACATAAGCCAGATGACGGAACGCGGAGACCTAGGATGTAGAAGATCATAACATGAGCGATTCGGCAGATTTGGATTCCTTTCCTATATATCCACTCATGTGGTACTTCATCATACGATTCATATAAGATCCATCTGTCTAGAGATCGTCATATACATCTAGAAAGCTGTATGCTTTGGAAGAAGCTTGTACAGTTTGGGAAGGGGTTTTTTGAGAGAAAAGAAGAATCTACTTCAACCGATATGCCCTTAGGCACGGCCATACATAACATAGAAATCACACGTGGAAGGGGTGGGCAATTAGCTAGAGCAGCAGGTGCTGTAGCGAAACTGATTGCAAAAGAGGGTAAATCGGCCACTTTAAGATTACCATCTGGGGAGGTCCGTTTGGTATCCCAAAATTGCTTAGCAACAGTCGGACAAGTGGGTAATGTTGGGGTGAACCAAAAAAGTTTGGGTAGAGCCGGATCTAAGTGTTGGCTAGGTAAACGCCCCGTAGTAAGAGGGGTAGTTATGAACCCTGTGGACCACCCCCATGGGGGCGGTGAAGGGAAAGCCCCCATTGGTAGAAAAAAACCCACAACCCCTTGGGGTTATCCTGCGCTTGGAAGAAGAACTAGGAAAAGGAAAAAATATAGTGATAGTTTTATTCTTCGTCGCCGTAAGTAAATACGTAACTAGGAATATGGAAAATTGCATTTTTGGAATTTGCAATAATGCGATGGGCGAACGACGGGAATTGAACCCGCGCATGGTGGATTCACAATCCACTGCCTTGATCCACTTGGCTACATCCGCCCCTTATCCAGCTAAAGGATTTTTCTCTTTTTTCCATTCATCATTATTCTATTTATTCTGACCTCCATACTTCGATCGAGATATTGGACATAGAATGCCACTCTTTAAAATGGAAAAAAGGAGTAATCAGCTGTGACACGAAAAAAAACGAATCCTTTTGTAGCTCATCATTTATTGGCAAAAATCGAAAAGGTCAATATGAAGGAGGAGAAAGAAACAATAGTAACGTGGTCCCGGGCATCTAGCATTCTACCCGCAATGGTTGGCCATACAATCGCGATTCATAATGGAAAGGAACATATACCTATTTACATAACAAATCCTATGGTAGGTCGCAAATTGGGGGAATTCGTGCCTACTCGGCATTTCACGAGTTATGAAAGTGCAAGAAAAGATACTAAATCTCGTCGTTAACTGAATTCAGAATAGAAAGATTCAAAATAAAAAAAACAAAGGTAGGCGGGGAATAACCTTATTTATGACAAGTTTCAAACTGGTAAAGTATACCCCTAGGATAAAGAAGAAGAAGAGTGGGCTAAGGAAACTCGCAAGGAAAGTTCCAACCGATCGTCTACTTAAGTTCGAACGGGTTTTCAAAGCACAAAAACGCATCCATATGTCTGTTTTCAAAGCACAAAGAGTTCTTGATGAGATTCGCTGGCGTTACTACGAGGAAACTGTTATGATACTGAACCTCATGCCTTATCGAGCATCTTATCCCATCCTAAAGTTGGTTTATTCGGCAGCAGCAAATGCTACTCATTATAGGGATTTCGACAAAGCGAATTTATTCATCACTAAAGCCGAAGTCAGTAGGAGTACTATCATGAAAAAATTAAGACCTCGAGCTCGAGGACGTAGTTCTCCCATAAAAAAAACCATGTGTCATATAACAATTGTACTAAATATAGTAAAGAAATCTAAATAATCTTTAGATCCATCTTAGATTTCGATTCCCAGTAAAAAAAAAATAGAATAGAAAAATATGGGACAAAAAATAAATCCACTCGGTTTCAGACTTGGTACAACCCAAAATCACCATTCCTTTTGGTTCGCACAACCAAAAAATTATTCTGAAGGTCTACAGGAAGATAAAAAAATACGGAATTGTATCAAGAACTATATACAAAAGAATAGGAAAAAAGGCTCGAATAGAAAAATAGAATCAGACTCAAGTTCCGAAGTAATTACACATAATAGAAAAATGGACTCAGGCTCAAGTTCTGAAGTAATTACACGTATAGAAATTCAAAAAGAAATCGATACGATCCACGTCATAATCCATATTGGATTCCCCAATTTATTAAAGAAAAAAGGAGCAATCGAAGAATTAGAGAAAGATCTACAAAAGGAAGTTAATTCTGTAAACCAGAGACTTAATATTGCTATTGAAAAAGTTAAAGAACCTTATAGACAACCTAACATTCTTGCAGAATATATAGCTTTCCAATTAAAAAATAGAGTTTCATTCCGAAAGGCAATGAAAAAAGCCATTGAATTAACTAAAAAAGCAGATATAAGGGGGGTAAAAGTAAAAATTGCAGGTCGTCTCGCAGGGAAAGAAATTGCACGTGCCGAATGCATCAAAAAGGGTAGACTTCCCCTCCAAACAATTCGCGCTAAAATTGATTATTGCTGCTATCCAATTCGAACTATCTATGGAGTATTAGGTGTAAAAATTTGGATATTCGTAGACGAAGAATAACTAGCCTTGTCTTCCCATTCTGTTCAGTGATAGAATAAAAAATGACAAGAGCCTTATTTTTCCTGAAATCCCTGAAAAAAAAAGAAGAAATTCTACCTCTTTCTATAAGATTTAATGAAAATTGATAAATCTTTTAATATAATTGCTATGCTTAGTGTGTGACTCGTTAGTTTTTTCTTTAGAGTCAAAAATGGAGATTCAAAAAAAATTGACTGAACCCTACTCTAAATAGAAAAAGAAAAAACTTAGTAATTATAGAAAATTAACTAATAACCAACCTATTGCTTCGTATTGTCGAGATCCTAACTAAGAAACAGTCACTATATGAATAAATACATCTATCATAAATGAGTAGATCTATCATATAGTTGTAGCAACTGCAATTTATTCTCTAAAAAAGAAAACGGATTCTAGGTTGTGAAGCAAAACTAAAGGGATGTGGATAAAAGGAGGGATGATAGAAAGAAGGAAGAAGAATAAGAAAGATATAGGATTCCAATATGTATGGTCTATGAGTTACATCATAAAAGGCAATGTGATAAAGCATCAATATAATAAAAATAACAGAGAATTCGAAATCGTAACTTGAAACAAAAAATAGAAATTTTAAGCAATAATAAAATAAAGAGCGGCCCGGGTTAATAAAACTGAGAAAATTGACTCGGAAAGAAATTTTTGGAAAGCTCCATTGTGGGATTCAGACCTAACCATTAAAGGAGAAGTAGTGGGAACGACAGAACCTATGACTGCATAGGATTTTATTGAAAAGAATCCTAAGACTTCATTGGGTGGGATGGCGGAACAAACCAAAAAAATTGCCTTATTTGGTAAGGTTATAAATTAACAAATAAGACAGGAAAGAGTAAATATTCGCCCGCGAAATCTTTATTGAATTAGAATACTTTCCCGCGATTCAATAAGAGTCAAAATAAGGAGATTTTTTTTTAAGAAAGATTACATTATCTATAAATATAGAATATAGATAAATAGACACACACATCTAGATATATTCTAGATCTTCTTTCTTGACTATATATTTTTCTATTTGAACAAATTCAATATTAAAAAAACCCTAACTTTTTCTATTATCTATTAATGTGCATCTATCCATAATATTCCAAAATATTATGGAATTAGAGAAATTTGCACGCTTTCTCATTTCATTCGCGAGGAGCTGGATGAGAAGAAACTCTCATGTCCAGTTTTGCAGTAGAGATGGAACTAAGAAGGAACCATCGACTATAACCCCAAAAGAACCAGATTTCGTAAACAACATAGAGGAAGAATGAAGGGAAAATCCTGCCGAGGCAATCGTATTTGTTTTGGTAGATATGCTCTGCAAGCACTTGAACCCGCTTGGATCACGTCGAGACAGATAGAAGCAGGACGAAGAGCAATGACACGATATGCACGTCGTGGTGGAAAAATATGGGTACGTATATTTCCCGACAAACCGGTTACACTAAGACCCACGGAAACACGTATGGGCTCAGGAAAGGGATCCCCCGAATATTGGGTAGCCGTTGTTAAACCAGGTCGAATACTTTATGAAATGGGCGGAGTATCCGAAACTGTAGCTAGAGCAGCTATCTCCATAGCTGCCAGTAAAATGCCCATACGAAGTCAATTTCTTCGATTAGAGATATAGCATCCAAAAAAAGGAGTATTGAAGATAAAAAAAACCAGATTTTTTTTTCTGGAAGGACAATATTTCTTTCATCCTTTTGCATAGAAATAACAAATTGAAATCAAAATAATATGATTCAACCTCAGACCCTTTTAAATGTAGCAGATAACAGTGGAGCTCGAAAATTGATGTGTATTCGAGTCATAGGAGCTGCTAGTAATCAGCGATATGCTCGTATTGGTGATGTTATTGTTGCTGTAATCAAAGACGCAGTGCCCCAAATGCCTCTAGAAAGATCCGAAGTAATTCGAGCTGTAATTGTACGTACATGTAAAGAGTTCAAATGCGAAGACGGTATAATAATACGCTATGATGACAATGCAGCGGTTATCATTGATCAAAAAGGAAATCCAAAAGGAACTCGAGTTTTTGGCGCGATCGCCGAGGAATTGAGAGAATTGAATTTTACTAAAATAGTTTCATTAGCTCCTGAAGTATTATAAATACTAGTAGGCGAGATATAGATCAAAGAAAAAATTAGTAGATTATGTCTCACGTATATGCTTTAAAATCCAAAAGTAAAAGAAAAAAAAGAAAACATGTTGATTATAGAAAAATTAGGAGGAACCTAGAATTAGAGTCTTATGGGCAAGGACACTATTGCTGATTTACTAACCTCTATAAGAAACGCGGACATGAATAAAAAAGGAACAGTTCGAGTAGTATCTACAAATATTACCGAAAACATTGTTAAAATACTTCTACGAGAGGGTTTTATTGAAAGTGTTCGGAAACATCAGGAAAGTAACAGATATTTCTTGGTTTCAACTTTGCGACATCAAAAGAGAAAGACTAGAAAAGGAATATATAGAACTAGAACCTTTTTAAAGCGTATCAGCCGACCCGGCTTACGAATTTATGCCAACTATCAAGGAATTCCTAAAGTTTTGGGCGGAATGGGAATTGCTATTCTTTCTACTTCTCGAGGTATAATGACAGATCGAGAAGCTCGACTAAACAGAATTGGGGGAGAAGTCTTATGTTATATATGGTAATCGCCCCTCCTATAGTACTCGAATTCTATCTCGAACTTCCTATTTTTCAAATAAAAATACAACGTTTTTTTTTATTTGAAAATCAAAATAGAAAAATAGGAGAAAAAAAAATATGACAGAAAAAAAAAATAGGAGAGAAAAAAAAAACCCGAGAGAAGCAAAAGTCACTTTCGAAGGTTTAGTTACGGAAGCCCTACCCAACGGAATGTTCCGCGTTCGCCTAGAGAATGACACCATCATCCTGGGCTATATTTCAGGAAAGATCCGGTCTAGTTCTATACGAATACTGATGGGGGATAGGGTCAAAATTGAAGTAAGTCGTTATGATTCAAGCAAAGGACGTATAATTTATAGACTTCCCCATAAGGATTCGAAGCGTACCGAAGACTCGAAGGATACCGAAGATTTGAAGGATACCGAAGATTTGAAGGATACCAAAGATTCAAAGGATTAGGTTTTTCTTTTTTCTAGGGTAATAAATTCAAAGTTCCAAAATTCAAGCGAAGAGACTTATTTTTTCCCAAAGATTAGATTCATAGTTTAAGAAAGGAATACGGAAATATGAAAATAAGAGCTTCCGTTCGTAAAATTTGTACAAAATGTCGACTGATTCGTAGGCGTGGACGAATTAGAGTCATTTGTTCCAATCCGAAGCATAAACAAAGGCAGGGGTAATCTTTCGAAAAAGAACTTTACTTTCTAAAAAGTAAAAAAAAGTAAAAAAAGTACCCGCGGAAACGTCCAAATTCCAAATAAAATAATTAATAATTAAAGTAAAGGATATATTTTACCCTGAAACGGATATCTTTGTATCTTTTTTTCTTTTTGTTATTTCTAACTCATATTTATGAGATAATAAAATATGACAAAAGCTATACCAAAAATTGGTTCACGTAGGAGAGTGCGTATTGGTTTGCGTAGGAATGCGCGTTTTAGTTTACGGAAAAGTGCACGTAGAATAACAAAAGGAGTTATTCATGTTCAAGCTAGTTTCAACAATACCATTATAACTGTTACAGACCCGCAAGGTCGGGTGGTTTTCTGGTCCTCCGCGGGTACTTGTGGATTCAAAAGCTCAAGAAAAGCATCACCCTATGCTGGTCAAAGAACAGCAGTAGATGCTATTCGTACAGTGGGTTTGCAACGAGCAGAAGTTATGGTAAAGGGTGCTGGTAGTGGAAGAGATGCCGCATTACGAGCCATTGCTAAAAGTGGTGTACGATTAAGTTGTATACGCGATGTAACACCTATGCCGCATAATGGATGTCGACCTCCTAAAAAAAGACGTCTGTAAAAGAATTAAAACGCTTTCAAGAGAAATAAACGATTCAATGATCAAATAATAATACTAGTCTATTATGGTTCGAGAGGAGGTAGCAGGATCCACTCAAACACTACAGTGGAAGTGTGTTGAATCAAGAGTAGATAGTAAGCGTCTTTATTATGGTCGTTTCATTTTGTCCCCGCTTAGAAAAGGTCAAGCGGATACCGTCGGTATTGCCTTGCGAAGAGCTTTACTTGGAGAAATAGAAGGAACATGTATCACACGTGCAAAATTTGGGAGCGTGCCACACGAATATTCTACAATAGCTGGTATTGAAGAATCCGTACAAGAAATTTTACTAAATTTGAAAGAAATTGTATTGAGAAGTAATCTCTATGGAGTTAGAGACGCATCAATTTGCGTCAAAGGTCCTAGATACATAACTGCTCAAGATATCATCTTACCACCTTCCGTAGAGATCGTTGATACGGCACAACCTATAGCTAACTTGACAGAGCCCATTGATTTCTGTATTGAGTTACAGATCAAGAGAGATCGCGGATATCACACGGAACTCAGAAAGAACTCTCAAGATGGAAGTTATCCCATAGATGCTGTATCCATGCCTGTTCGAAATGTGAATTATAGTATTTTTTCTTGTGGGAATGGAAATGAAAAACACGAGATACTTTTTCTAGAAATATGGACGAATGGAAGTTTAACCCCTAAGGAAGCGCTTTATGAGGCTTCTCGTAATTTGATTGATTTATTTCTTCCTTTTCTACACGCGGAGGAAGAGGGCACTAGTTTCGAAGAAAATAAAAACAGGTTTACTCCACCCCTTTTAACCTTTCAAAAAAGATTAACTAATCTAAAGAAAAACAAAAAAGGAATTCCATTGAATTGTATTTTTATTGATCAATTAGAATTGCCTTCTAGAACGTATAATTGTCTCAAAAGGGCCAATATACATACACTATTGGACCTTTTGAGTAAGACTGAAGAAGATCTTATGAGAATTGACAGTTTTCGTATGGAAGATGGAAAACAGATATGGGACACTCTAGAGAAGCATCTCCCAATCGATTTACCTAAGAATAAGTTCTCGTTTTAAATCCATTGCAATTTTTTCCTCTTCTTCTTTTTCGAGTTAGAATAAAAAGAAAAAAGAAAACAATTTTGCATCTTTGGCACAATCTATATTTTCGCGAAATGGATCATAATAAAATGGATTTTAGGTATCTAGGAAATAGTTACTTCCAAGTGAATCTTCCCTAGATACCTATGCACGGTACTTCACGGTTGAATGAATCAACCTGAAAAATCCCTAAAAAAGACCTAAAGTTAAGGATTTTTCAATGGGTAATGTTGCTCCAATACCTAACCAAAGAGCTACTGCAGTACCGATTAAAAAAACGGTCGTAGCTACTGGGCGACGAAATGGATTTTGGAATTTATTGACATTCTCTAGAAAGGGTACTGTCAATAAGCCCGTTGGCACAGAAACCATTAAGAGAACGCCCAATAACTTATTGGGTACTGTACGGAGTATTTGAAAGACGGGAAAGAAGTACCACTCGGGTAATATTTCCAGAGGAGTTGCAAACGGATCCGCCGGTTCACCAATCATTGACGGCTCGAGAACCGCTAAACCTACATTACATGCAATAGTACCTAGAATTACTACTGGAAAAATATATAAAAGATCGTTGGGCCACGCGGGTTCCCCGTAATAATTATGTCCCATCCCTTTAGCTAATTTTGCTCTTAATACAGGATCATTTAAGTCAGGTTTCTTTGTTATTGGGATAGGTGAATTCTTTAGGATCCATCCCCCAAAGGAACCGGACATGAGAATTTTTCATCATCCGGCTCGAGCAAGAATGAAAGAAAAAAGACCGTGGAAGATCCATAATAGAATAAGGTATATAATGACTCAATGACTCTAGGTAAGAAAAGCTTTATCAGATTCTCTTTTCCGAAGTTGCACCTACAACTACTTATTTAAAAGAATCTTATTCTTATGGGTAAATGCTCAATATCCAAGTTGGCTTGCAAATTTGATCATGATCAATTGCTTTGTGGATTGTCTCATGTCTCTTGATTAGTTGGTGTTTATCCCCTCAATATCGCAAGTTTCTTACGTCCAAACAAAGTATTTACTTGTTACTAATAAAAAATCAAAAAGTCTAGCCTACGTTCTTCTTTAGATACCTTCTTTTACTCCGATAGTATTGCGGATCGCAATCGATGCAAAGAAAATGAATGCATTTCCATACTATAATAAAAAAAGTAAGTGTAATAAATAGAGAATTGGATCATGTCACATGACTTATTCTATTTCTACTCTATGGGATCTTACGGAGCCTGTTCATGGATGACATGGTTGGGGTATAATCATAGAAAATATTCTCCTCAAGTGAACCAGCCTATCCTTCCTAGATAGGGGACTTACGTGTTGATTGGATGCGGAGACACCTTTGGTTGTGAATTCTAATGTGGCAGATCCAATTCTTTATCTGCATGGCCAAATCAATAATTCAAGTCACACACTCCCATAATCCGCCTTATTTTCTTTCATAAAATGAACTTCAACTATTTGTATCAAAATACTTCGGAGTTGAAGAAAAGTATCCAAATGACATGTCTTATTTTACAATAACCCATGTTTGTAGCAATGAAATACCACAACCTACCCGATATGATATATGAAAATTAGAATTATCTTTCTCTATGATATGGCTTCCCTATAAAGGACCCGAAATACCTTGCTTACGTATCATTGGAAAGTGCATTAACATAAATACGGCAGTAAGCAGAGGCAGTACAAAGGTATGTAAACTATAAAAACGAGTCAAAGTGGATTGGCCCACACTAGCACTTCCACGTAATAACTCCACTAAAGGCGATCCTATTACCGGAATCGCTTCAGGTACACCTGTCACAATTTTGACTGCCCAATAACCAATTTGATCCCAAGGCAAAGAATAACCAGTTACACCAAACGATGCAGTCAATACACCCAAAACCACACCTGTCACCCAAGTTAATTCGCGGGGTTTTTTAAATCCACCTGTGAGATACACACGAAATACGTGCAGGATCATCATTAGAACCATCATACTTGCTGACCATCGATGAACTGATCGGATTAACCAACCAAAGTTGGCCTCGGTCATTATGTATTGAACCGAGGAAAAAGCCTCTGTAACGGTTGGGCGGTAGTAAAAAGTCATAGCAAAACCGGTAGCGACTTGTACTAGAAAACAAGTAAGTGTAATTCCCCCTAAACAATAAAATATGTTGACATGAGGAGGAACATATTTACTAGTTATATCATCCGCAATTGCCTGAATCTCAAGACGTTCCTCAAACCAATCATATACTTTATTGAGATAGGTAACTAACCCGAGTCCCCCTCCGAGAACCGTATATGAAAATTTCATCTCGTACGGCTCAAGCAGAAACACACAAATTTTCAACGGATATTAGAAAAAAAAAGGTTCAAAACTTCATCAGCCACTGGATTGGGTCGATTTGCCTTGAAGATATGAAATAAGAAAAATCCAGAACTTATTCTTTGTGATGATAATGCCAAAAAATCTCAAGTTGGCTCATCTGTCTTTCTTTCTTTCCCTTATGTTGGTCATTAGAGGCTTCTTGACTTTTCTCTTCCCTATTTTGGATTTCTTTTTTTTTTTTTTTGCGTAATGCAGATTTACTCTTGTTTTACTAGTAAATAAATAAAGCAAAAATTCTAGTAGTTTTCTGATAGAAATTATCTTGTTGCGATCCTATGAATCAGTTCAATTAAAACCTTAGATTCATACTAGAGCCACGATGATTGAGTCTCAAGCTAACCAAAAGGCAAGGGTTCTTCGAATAAGAACCGCTTGATGATCATTTATTGAATCCGTGTAATAACTCGACAAAATCGAGAGAAAAAAAAGTTGTCTTTTGGGCAAACAAAATTGGAAGGAAGAAAATTTCTTTTTTTATTAAAAACTACTTGAATTTTTTGCAGTCTGGTTGCGAGGTCTGAATAGTGAGTATGAATCATAGTTCCATTTTTTTTCTTGATCCACTCTATCTATTTCGTGTTCCAGATACTAGAATAAAAAATATCCGACGAATTAGAATCATCTTGATAGAGATAACAGGCCCTTTCTATGTATTATCAATAGGATCCATTCTAACAAGTCACACACTCATATTCCAGAGATACCAAAACAAAAAAATTCCACGGTCGAACTACCAGAATGTCTAGAAATGTATAGCTTAAAGTAGAAAGGCTTTTTTGGATGGAAAAACAATGACTTCGTAGTTTTAGTTAGTAGAAACCTAATTCATTAAAATTCCGTCCAGTAAAACAGAAGAATTATAAATTTCTAAAATGATAGATAGGAATATCGCGAATAAAGCCATTGCGACCCCCATAAAAGGAGTAGTCCCCCAACCCGGAGCTACTTTCCCATATTCCGAATTCAAGGGTTTCAATAAACTACCTACGCGAGTTCGTCTTGGCCCAGGTCTAGAACTATCTTCAACGGTTTGTGTAGCCATAAATTCTATTTAATCATTGGTGTTGACTTTGTATACTATTCCGTTGTAGTTGTAAATACAAGATCTTTTCGTAGATCCATTGTAATCTTGAAATTCTATAAAAATGGAAACAGCAACTTTAGTCGCCATCTCCATATCTGGTTTACTTGTAAGCTTTACTGGGTATGCCTTATATACCGCGTTTGGGCAACCCTCTCAACAATTAAGAGATCCATTCGAAGAACACGGGGACTAATTGAAGTAAGAAGTCTCCCCATCTGGGAGACTTCTTACTTCAATGAAATTATTTCATTTTTTTAGTCGGAACCTTAGGTGGTTCTCGGAAGAAGATAGCGAAAAAAATTATCCCTAAAGTCGAAACTAAAAGGAACGTATAAACCAATGCTTCCATAGATTCGATCGTGGTTTATTTACAATTATAACTTCCACACCTATTCATTTGTCATTTGGGATCTTTTCCCATATAAAGATAAAGAAAGAAAAAGAGTCAAAGAAAGGATGGGAGATGTTTCCCATGTCAAATCAAAAAAGAGAGATGAAAGATACCATAGCAATGTGGTATCAGACTGCTTGTCTCCTTGTAGTTGGATCTCCAACTTTTTGGAATGTTCCAAATTCCACTTGAGCATCCAAGTCTGGATCAATACCAGCAAAAACATCTCGGAACAAGGTTCTAGCGCCATGCCAAATGTGTCCGAAAAAGAAGAGCAAAGCAAAGGTAGCATGACCAAAAGTGAACCAACCCCTTGGACTGCTGCGAAAAACACCATCCGATTTCAAAGTAGCCCGATCTAATTCAAAAATTTCCCCTAATTGGGAACGCCTCGCATATTTTTTTACAGTAGCAGGATCAGAATAACTTACTCCATTAAGTTCGCCACCATAGAACTCCACCGTTACACCTACTTGTTCAACACTATATTTGGATTCTGCTCTTCTAAAAGGAACGTCCGCTCTCACAATTCCCTCTTCATCTACCAAAACAACCGGAAATGTTTCAAAAAAAGTAGGCATACGGCGTACAAAAAGCTCGCGTCCTTCTTTATCTCTAAAGACGGGATGTCCTAACCATCCAACAGCTATTCCATCCCCGTTGTCCATTGAGCCTGCTCTGAATAATCCCCCCTTTGCCGGATTATTACCAATATAATCATAAAAGGCTAATTTTTCGGGAATTTTAGACCAAGCTTCTGATAAACTAAGATTTTCGGCTAACCCATCGCTAACTCTTCGATATATTTCTTGCTGAAAGTATCCCTGATCCCACTGATAACGAGTAGGCCCAAATAATTCGATTGGGGTAGTTGCTGACCCATACCACATAGTTCCGGCAACTACGAAAGCTGCAAAAAAAACAGCAGCGATACTACTGGAAAGTACAGTTTCAATATTGCCCATACGTAATCCTTTGTATAGACGTTGAGGCGGACGGACACTAAGATGGAATAGGCCCGCTAATATGCCCAATGTACCCGCAGCAATATGATGAGAAGCTATTCCCCCCGGAACAAAAGGATCAAAACCTTCTACACCCCACGCTGGATTTACAGCTTGTACTTTTCCAGTTAGTCCATAAGGATCGGACACCCATATCCCAGGACCATACAAACCCGTTACATGAAATGCGCCAAAGCCAAAGCAAGCCACCCCTGCAAGAAATAAATGAATTCCAAAGATCTTGGGCAAATCCAAAGAGGGTTTTCCTGTCCGCTCATCACAGAATATTTCTAGGTCCCAATATACCCAATGCCAGATAGCTGCCAAGAAACACAAGCCAGAAAACACAATATGCGCACCTGCCACACCTTCATAACTCCAAATACCCGGATTCGTTACAGTTCCTCCTGAAATACTCCAACCACCCCACGAATTGGTTATTCCTAAACGAGTCATGAAGGGAATGACGAACATACCTTGTCTCCACATTGGATCCAGAACAGGATCAGAGGGATCAAAAACCGCTAATTCATATAAAGCCATCGAGCCGGCCCAACCAGAAACTAAAGCTGTGTGCATTATATGCACCGAAAGCAATCGACCCGGATCATTCAATACAACAGTATGAACACGATACCAAGGCAAACCCATGGAAATACCCCTTTAGCAAAGAAAAATAGACACGATGTCGCTTTATTTTATCGCATTGGAAAAGACTATCCATATCCTATGTACCTAACCCCTCTAGGGGATTCTGTGTCAGAAAGCGTGAATATTTATTTCATTCCATTAAAAATAAGAAGCCAATTCTGTTCGTAAGAAGAAAGAGAAGCAGATCTATTCTATACTCGATAAGTGCCAATATGCAATGGGTAGCTTGGCCTATTTGGAAAAAACGAAGAATAGATCCCTATCCCTCTTTGTTTATCATTCCAATCACCGATTCCTTTTTCTTTATTCAATCTGTCTTACCTTCCTTATATGTATTATTTCAATCTACGTATTAATAGAATCTATAGTATTCATATAGAATAAGAAAAAAAAAATGAAGACAATAAACTGCGGATTCTTTCTTTCTCTTCCATTCTTACGTTTCCATATTAAAGTGTAGTTTTCTTACTTAAATTTAATAATATTAATCTAATATGCCCATTGGTGTTCCAAAAGTACCTTACCGGATTCCCGGAGATGAAGAAGCGACTTGGGTTGACTTATACAATGTTATGTATCGAGAAAGGACACTTTTTTTAGGTCAAGAGATTCGTTGCGAGATCACGAATCATATTACAGGTCTCATGGTATATCTCAGTATAGAAGATGAAACTCGCGATATTTTTTTGTTTATAAACTCCCCAGGCGGGTGGCTAATCTCAGGAATGGCGATTTTTGATACGATGCAAACGGTAACACCAGATATATATACAATATGCCTCGGAATAGCTGCGTCCATGGCATCCTTCATTCTGCTTGGAGGCGAACCCACCAAGCGTATAGCATTCCCTCACGCGAGGATTATGCTTCACCAACCTGCTAGTGCTTATTATCGGGCAAGGACACCAGAATTTTTACTAGAAGTGGAAGAGTTACACAAAGTTCGCGAAATGATCACAAGGGTTTATGCACTAAGAACAGGCAAGCCTTTTTGGGTTGTATCCGAAGACATGGAAAGGGATATTTTTATGTCAGCAGACGAAGCCAAAGCTTATGGACTTGTCGATATTGTAGGGGATGAAATGATTGACGAGCACTACGATACTGATCCAGTGTGGTTTCCAGAAATGTTTAAGGATTGGTAGTGGCCGGATTTCTTGTAAATTTATTTCAAACCTAAATTCAGGTTTTCTGCGATTTAATAGAAAATAGAAATACTTCATGATGATCAATCATCAGGTTAAGATCGATCTAAACCAATCCTTTTTTTTTCTATATACATACGACATGCCAACGGTTAAACAACTTATTAGAAACGCAAGACAGCCAATACGAAATGCTAGAAAATCGCCCGCGCTTAAGGGATGTCCTCAGCGTCGAGGAACATGTGCTAGGGTGTATGTGCGACTCGTTCAGATCATGAGTTCAAACAAATAAGACAATTTTTGAAGTATCCATGATCGGTACCAATGAATAGGATAGAGCTTCTCTATCCTAGATTTCTATGGTATATGGAATTTCTGGTTTCCTTTGGTGCAAATCCAATCATCTAAATTGGAAATTAAGAAGCAATTCCCCCATTGGTAGAAAATGGTTATCCATTAAGCGGAGGAAATAGTAATAAAAAGAAAAAGGCTTATGCTCCTTTATCTTAAAAGAACGGACTAACAGGGTCAGCTACTTAGCCAACTTTCCTAATTAAATGCCGTCACTGTATGGATAACTCTTATTGTGAAAAGAGCTATTTACTCTATAATGGATAGGTAGAGCCAAAGAATGTGAACTATACAAGTTCACAATACCTTTTGATGAAATGAAAGAAAGGGCTCCGGTGTATAGAGAGGGCCTCACCGTTTAAAAGGGAACCATAGAAACGATGGAACCCACTATTTTTTTGAGTATCGTTAGAATTTGTTATTTCTATGCGAAATAACTGAAGAGAATAGAATAAAAAATCGTGGTTGGGAAGGTTACAGTAGCAAAAGCCATTGGAATTACTATTTTATATATCGGAATAATTCGTTTTGTTATTAATGGGAAAAAGGATGGCTAAAAGAAGAGAAATCATTAGTTATTCATTAAGGTTAATTTGATTCAATGACCAGAGTTCCGCGAGGATATATAGCTCGGAGACGACGAACAAAAATGCGTTCATTTGCCTCAAACTTTAGAGGGGCTCATTTAAGACTTAATCGAATGATTACTCAACAAGTAAGAAGAGCTTTTGTTTCCTCTCATCGAGATAGAGGCAGGCAAAAGAGGGATTTTCGTCGTTTGTGGATCACTCGGATAAACGCAGCAACGCGGATATATAAAGTATTCGATAGTTATAGTAAATTAATACACAATCTGTACAAGAAGGAATTGATTCTTAATCGTAAAATGCTTGCACAAGTAGCTGTATCAAATCCAAATAATCTTTACACGATTTCCAATAAAATAAAGATCCTCAATTAAATGGATAAAAAAGTAATATACAGGAATAATTAAAACCGAATTCCCGGAGAGGGAACTCCGGGAAGATACAATAAATTAAGATTAAGTGGTAGGAATCAACGAGCATGTTGCAATAAATAAAAAAACTATTTATTCTTCCCCATTTTTCTTTCTTATAACAAACACAAGAATCAAAACTGGATTACTTTCTTTATATAGGTCTGGCCCTTTCGAATAAAACATCAACAATCGGAACTTAAGTTCCGATTGTTGTTTCTTAAATTCTGGTTGGAGTTTCTTAAGTTTCGATTGGAATTGAACTTTTGCGTTAATTGAGGAATATGTCTATTCTTTCTGGGTCTAGGACCAGTAATTATTGAAATTGACTGGGCTTGAAATTGCTTCTCATTCTCATAGTTACGAAATGGTAAGAAAGATAAAATACGAGCCTGTTTTATAGCAAGAGTAATTAATCGTTGTTGTTTCAAGGTTAATCTATTTATTCGTCTCGATAATATTTTTCCTTGTTCACTAATAAATCGATTAATTAAACTCATGTTTCTATAATCAATTCGATCCCCCGGGCCAATCCGAGGACGCCTACGAAAAGGTTGTTTGGATTTACGAAAAGTTTGCTTGGATTTACGAAAAGTTTGCTTGGATTTATGAAAAGTTTGCTTGGATTTATGAAAAGTTTGCTTAGATTTATGAAAAGGTTGTTTAGATGTATACATGATTTATTCTTTATTTAAAAATTTGAAAAAAAAAATGGATTTCTTTATTTTATTAATTTTGGATCCAGAAGAAGTAGTCTTTCTTTGGTCCATATATTATTTGATTCATATTATTATTTGATTCATATATAGTATATGAATACCCTCTATACATATGAAATAATATCTACCTGAAATCAAATGAATTGATTTGTATTTTGTATTCTATCTATGTTCTATATATTAAATCTGTTCTTTGGAAAGATCGAACACACGATGCTCCTATTTTTTTATTTCGTCATGAGTCGTATGCTTGCGACAATAACGACAAAATTTTTTTAATTCTAATTGTCCGGGTGTATTGTGGCGATTCTTTTGAGTACTATATCTAGAAATCCCCGTCGATTCCTCATTGGCACCTTTTCGAACACAACTGATACATTCCAAAATAACTCTGATTCTAACACCTTTCCCCTTGGCCATGAACCTCCTTTCTTTTTTGGATTGACTTAACTTAATTCTTCTACTTATTCTGTTATTCTTCTATTTGGAATCCCAAGAAGAAGAATAAAACCCATTCGAATAAAAAATTTTTAAAATTCTTAAATTAAGTAATAAAAAATAGAGAAATAATTAAAGAATACAATCCTTGTCGAATTAGCAAGGATTTTGCTTCGAAATCCTTTCATTTAAGTAGCCAGCCCAGCCTCTTTCTATGCTCTGATTTCTGAGGCCTGACTTAGCTTGGATACCGCTTTTGATTGAATTTCTGTTTTCCAAAATGGGATTTTCCGAATTTTTCATGACTCTGAGGTTCAACCCAATCCATCTTTTCTTTCTTTTTCCTTCCTATACTAAAAAAAAAAGGATTGAAAAAGGGCAAATTTGCGTCATGTCACGAAGAATTCCTCGCATAGCAATAACTAGAATTAAAAAAAAGGGAATGACAAAGCATCTGGGAATAAACGATTAATTTCTATCAATAAACCTGCTAAAGCCCCAAACCATAGAGTACTTAGCACGGGCGCTACAGAGAGATATGTTTTTATATCCCGCATTGAAAATCCTCCTTCCTTATTGGAATACATATATGATCAGATACTCTTGCCCAAGATCATTTGTATTTCTTTTGTTTAGGCGAAATTCCTAACTAAAAAAACAAAATCAATATTCTATATATAGAATGAACGGTATAGACGAGATTTTCCTACCCCTAAAAAAGAAAAAGATGACCCCTTCTTCCTATACATTACCAAGGAATAGTAATCTTTCTTTTATAGGTGAAATTAGATAGGATTTTAGATGTATACCATTCCTTGATTATATGAGACCAAAAAGAAGAAATGACAAGAAGGTTCTATATAGATAGAGAAAGAGAAGAAAATTACGATGTGGAAAACAAGACAGGAATTGTGTACAATGCCATTATACAACAATTTGGAAAAGGGATGTAGCGCAGCTTGGTAGCGCGTTTGTTTTGGGTACAAAATGTCACAGGTTCAAATCCTGTCATCCCTACCTATTACTTCTTTCTTCTTTATGGGCAGTAGCGAGGAGATCGATTAAAGTGGGTATAACTTGAATTTGTGGATACTATACGTACGTGAGACACGTTAGGAGTAGAAAAGGGTTTTCTTTTTGAATGAAAGCGCTCTTAGTTCAGTTCGGTAGAACGCGGGTCTCCAAAACCCGATGTCGTAGGTTCAAATCCTACAGAGCGTGATTCCATCTATCTTATGTCGAAGCAGAGTAAAATAACTTAACAAAACAAAGTTGAATTGCAACTCCAATTTGACCTCCTCTCTGGTCTGGAGGAGGTCAATCAAAAAAGAAATATTACTCAATCAAAGATCCAACTGATCCCCACGTCTGTATTGCAAATACGCAGTCACGAATAATCCCGCTAAAGTAATAGGAATTAGGCCTAAGACGATTCCAAATAGAAAAACTTCAATCATTTCGATTTGTTCGAGGGGATAAAAAAAAAGAGGTACGATCTATCCCTAAATAGTAGTCTAAATTATCCACGAATCTCAATGACCAAGAAAAGAATTGATAATTAGTGTGGAAAAGAGTCGTAGAATACCAGGAATCCAAAAGAAAGATTTTTATTTTCTGACTTATTCATTCAATTCATTTCAAATAAGACGTATCTTGTTCAAGCCAATAAATAGAGCTGGGGTTATAGTTAAAGCAGCCAGTAGAAAACCGAAATAACTAGTTATAGTAAGCATGAAAGGGTTAAATTCCATTTATTTTTTTACTACACTACATATGTTGGTAAAGCACTTACCTAAGTTATGGAAAATTCATAATTCATCGGTTATTTTAGATAATACTAAAAAACAAGATAGAGTGAGATACAGAAGTGTAAAAGAAAATTGATTCATCAGATGGGACATGAGTCTCTAATTCCGAATCAAGAGATTTGTTGTGGAATCTGTCAGTTCTTTAAAGTAATAATATTAAGAACTAGATCATCTAACCCCATTGAAAAATGAAATTGGATTTTCGGGAGAATTTTGGAATATAAGATAAATAAAGAATTGAAACAGTCGAATATTCCCCTATTCCTTCTTATTTTAACTGATTGTATTCCATATGGAATAAGAGGAGAAGAAAAGCATTCCACGATCCCCCGAGCAAGGAGCCCCTTAAAAAAAGGAAAGCTCTTCCTTGAATTTACTTTATTTTTATTCCTTTTTCGAACCCCAACCAAAGTTGATTCGAAGACGAGTCACTTCAATTATCCTTTTAAGTTCTATCTTCTGTCTTTCCCTATTTCATCTCGTAAAGTTCCACGCTTGCAGTTTAGTCAAGAAAGTTAGACCTAATCCAACAAACAAGGCAAGGATTGATTACGAATCTTGATTCTTCAAAGAATGTTTTCTTTCTCTCATAACAGATTATCCACTATTCGATTTTCTATTTATTAGATATTATATTATGCTAACCAATTAAATTCCTTAAAGGGAAAGGTTGGATTCGAAGAAAACTTTTAACTAAAAAGGGATAGATTTCGCATATACTTGTCCTTATATTGTGTCAGTATGAGAATATCTTTCCTAAATTATTTATCCAAACCTATTGATCATTAACTTGGATTTTCCCAAGATCTTGGCCGCTATTCCGAATTATTCTACTAATCCGAAGCCAATGAAAATAAGCAGGACCCCAAAAAATTGGGGGTTTTCTATTGATGCCTTGAATAACATATAGCTTACCTATAGACAAGGAACAAAGAAGAGAAAAAAAGAATTATGTTTCGG